TGATAATAATGATCCACATAAAAGAGCTGCATAGCCTAATATCATCATACTTACGTGCATTATTAACCACTCGGATTGGAGAGCAGGTACTAATATTTTGGATTCGTGTATTTCAGTTAAAAGACCTGAAGTAGCAAAGCCCTGGGTAAAAATAGCACTTGGTCCAATTATTGTGCTTAGAAGATTTTGATTTTTTTTGAAATACGGGACTATATGAATCAGGGAAAAACTCCATGAAAGGAAGATTAATGATTCATATAAATCACTTAGTGGAAAATGTCCCGAATAAACCCAACGAGTAACTAATAATCCTGTTATACAGGAAAAAGTCATTATCATCCCTTTTTCGGATGAATCATATAGTTTTACGATTTCATCGACTAAAAAAGTTATGAAATGAATTGTAATTACAATTGAAACAATCGAAAAAGAAATATGAGTTAATATATGCTCTAAAGTTGAAAATATCATAAATTTTTTTTAAGGAGTCCCATAATTATAAAAAGGAAATCGGAAATTGAATTCATTATAGGATCTATTTACTTTTTTTAGGAGATGACATGCCGCCACTCGGACTCGAACCGAGATGCTCTAGCACTGCTTCCTAAGAGCAGCGTGTCTACCAATTTCACCATAGCGGCTTGTCTTGAATTCATAATACCCTATGAATAAGCAATCGTCTAGATTTAAGAATTAAATTGTTGCAATATTTTTTAGGAAAGATTCAAATTGATGAATAAAAATTCGTTCAAATAGGTATTTGAAGGTTCATTATTTGAATTTAGGGTCTTAGTTTTATTGTCTATTTTAGACTCTCCTCAACTTGAACTCTTGGAAAACGAAATAGTCCAACTATGAATTAAGGGATAGAACCCCCCCCCAAAAAAAAAAACATTTTTGTTTTAATGAACTGTTTTTGATTTATTTGATTTCAAACATCGAAACCAAAAAATCCATTTTATCAATGAACAAAAAAATTTGTTAAGTGTTTTTGAGTGGATTGATGGCAATAAATATATGGGAGTCTATATAGGAATTCATAGAAAATCCAAAAAGAAGAAAGTTGCACAAAAAGGTTTAGAATTTTAATCAATTAGTTTCAATGATTTTGATTTTTTACTCGCCTTTCTATAGAGAAAACGTGGATCTAGAGCAAAAAGAAAACCTTATATTATTGCTTATATTATTGTAAGAAACAGGCTGATGGGGAAAATAATACTCGCCACCTTGGAAATGAGAAAATATACTAAAAAGACAATTACGTATCTTATGTTTTTTTGTCAAAAAAAAAGGATTCTTTTTTTTTTTTGAATTCAGTACGGTAAAGAGAAAAATCCTTATTCTAATTCTAAGAGCGAAACAAATTCCATTTCCTATTGATTAACTCAACAGGGAATGGAAGGCGGGAATTTTATTTTCGAAACGAAATGAGTCAATTTTTGAGTCAAGCCGATTCAGATTATTGTAACATGTTATGTTTTATTACTTATTTTATTTGTTTGTTGCACAAAAAAACTTTTGGAATTCCCGGTAGAAATCGATTTCCCTAAGGAAAACGCTTTTAACGCTGCCCAATACCCCTTCCTTTTCCAAAAATTTTTACGAATACGCTTTTTTGATGCAGAAGTACGTTTTTTTGGAACTGCCATTTAAATAAAAATTAAGAGATTACTCGTTGGTATAGCTGGATGTGAAAGACATCTATTGTTCAAAAGAAATTTGCGCTTTGCCAATTCATTATGTATTTCTTTTCTAGATAATATTTTTGATTCTAAAAATCAAAAAGAATACATAAGATGCGTGAAAGATATGGGAAAATCGCATAAACTATTTTTTTTTTAGTAACTTGTCAAATTCGCGAAAAATATGCCTAATTTAACTTGAATTTGAAAGTTCGAAGGAGACTAGTAATTAATCTGCTTTTTTTCATATGATTTGACCAATTGTAACTTCTTGATTTGAATATTTGAAGTATTTAGCAGAAACTTCTAAAGAATAAGTATAAAAAGAAATAAAAATTCAAAAATTCTATTTCTATTTAAGTTATTAAGTTAGTGCATATCTTTATTTTTTTATTGACTCCTTTCAAAAAGAGGTAAGATCCGGTGAATCGGAAACAATTTATATTAATTAAGAATTAAAAAACTTTTTTTATGGAACAGACATATCAATATGCGTGGATCATACCTTTCCTTCCACTTCCAGTTCCTATGTTAATAGGAGTGGGACTTCTTCTTTTTCCGACAGCAACAAAAAATCTCCGTCGTATGTGGGCTTTTTCGAGTATTTTATTGTTAAGTATAGTCATGATTTTTTCAACTAATCTGTCTATTCAGCAAATAAAAAGCAGTTCTATCTATCAATATGTATGGTCTTGGACCCTCGATAATGATTTTTCTTTAGAATTCGGCTACTTGATCGATCCACTTACTTCTATTATGTCAATGTTAATCACTACTGTTGGAATTATGGTTCTTATTTATAGTGATAATTATATGGC